TTTAGTAAAATTGGCCTTTGGTTGGAGTCTTCCGAATCTCTATAGTCATCTGGTCGTTAAGAAGAAGCAAAGTCCCTTGACGCTTAAGTAAAAGGTCGACCTTCATCCAAGTTCAGCACACCGTCAAAGAGAGCCCGAGCTTTCTTTACTAGAGGATTTGGCAGCGGTGACAGAGAGCCTGAAGATCAAGATGTGAGTCTTATTTCATCCGGGGATCAACTAAGCCCCAAAGTTGGCTTTGCTTTTTCGGTTTCTAGCTTCGGATGCTAAAGTCAGTCTTGAGGAGGGAAAGGCAAAGGAAGTAGGGAAATAAGCAAAGGGGAATCATCAATCCCATTGGGGGATATGAAAGATTCCTCTTCAAGTAAGTTATTTACCTATTGATTACTGTTGACATGGATGAAAAACCTGCTTTCAGTTATGGATTGACTAGTTCGATTTTCACTAATCCGAATCTGAGGAGATGGCTGTGAGGGAATGCGCTGTCTTTCTTTCTGTTTTCTCGTGGGATTCCCAAGGTGCCTTGTCTCGGCTTCCGGGATTGAACTGATTGATAGCTCTCTACGAGCTTTTGCCACTCTACTTAAGAAAGATTCAACTTATCCCCGGCACGGGAAAGAGGGAAGAAGGAGATGGCAAGACTAGCACTAGCAGCGGTAATGCCAAATCCAAAACCTGGAGCTAGCATTATTGCTCCAACAGATGAAATGGGACGCGGGATCTTTCTTACTTAAATAATTTCCAAAAACAAAAATTCAACAGATTCAACAACAGCAAGAACAGAAATGTCAGCTAGATTGCCACATCTGCGCTTAGAGAGCAAGAAGCAAAGCTAGGCCATTCCGTTAGGGACTGTCCTATCGCTATCAATAATAAGGAATTTTCTTTATGCCTTGAGCCTTTCGCCTGCACTCCTAAAAAAGAGATTTTCCGGTGAGAACTCCTCCCTTCTAGTCTAATCTAGTTAGTAGCCCATCCTCCACCATGAGTTCAGAGTCGACAGGAGCGAACAGATAAGAGCTATACCACACACCTGCTGTCTTCTTCCCTTCAACCCTGCTGCTTGGCATGGAAGGCATTCTCGCAAGAGACAAGCAATTCAACTTGCGCAATTCGTATTATTATTCCGGGAGCAGAAGTCAAGTCTTTTTTCACAACCATGCTACCACGCCTACCTATAATTGAGCAATCCTTGTGAATAGAGTCCTACTGCCAAGCTAAGGGGATCGATCTCTTCTAAGACCTTAACGGCCTTTGAATCTTGATAACCTTACCCCGGAACAATGCCATTAAGCTTCCCCTTTAAAGTAAAGTGACTACCCCTGGTCTGGGAGTACTGAAGCCGAGGCCGTTAAGGAAGTGACCGGACGAGTCTCGTCCCATCTGGGCTGACATATCCAAAGGGTAGGATTCCGTTCACGAGGGGTGAGTTTACCGAAAGGAAGGAAGAGTCATAGGATGTGTAGTAGTAGCATAAGAAAGCATGCCCAATCGCTATGGCGAGCTGGAATGAACGAACGGAATACTTGGAGTGAGAACTAGAGTAGCTGTATAAGAGACGGGTCGGTGGGCAAGTGAGTACCTGCCCAGACATGTATCAAAAACCAATTACAATCACGCCACCGGATGACCTAAAGATTGCGTGGTTACGCCTTAGGAACCGGAGAGGCATATGAATCTCTTTCCTTCTTCTTTATAACCGAGAGATAGGATACCTATGAATGAAGGGTCCAACCTTAGCGGCCCTTAGCGCCCTCTCCTTTCAGTCGAGTTACTACGTTCCTGCATCTCTCTATCCCGGTTCAATAGAGTAATTGGTATTCCCATCTCCCGGTTCATGTTACCTATTCTCTGATCCGGATTCGTGTACTTCTTGCTTGTCTTTCTCTTTCAACTTGAACTACTAACATTAGGGGTACTGGACTATCGGACATTAGGGGTACTGGACTATCGGAAAGGTTAAAAGCTCTGATAACCTCTCCTTTCCTTTACAGTTGAGTTAGTTCAGTTCTTTCCTCACCTTTACTGTCTTGTTAGTTCCTTTACCCTTAAACAAAGACTTAGTTAGAGTAATGTCATCCTTTACTAGCGATTAAAAAGAAAGTAATTAAAGGCGTGGAACTTGCATCTCTACTATAGCTGTAAAAGGGATTCATGTCTTCCGGAAGTATTGGATCAAGGTAAGCTTTAGAGCTTTCAATGACTTCTAGATCAAGGTAAGCTTTAGAGCTTTCAATGACTTCTATGTAGCCAATAGTGCCTCTTCAAGCTGTTGAATATAGATAGGAGATCCACTTCAAGTAATACGCTTTCCTTCTAATGCCAGTCAATCCATGGTAGAGCAAAGGATTCAAGATATGCCAGTCGGTAGAGCAAAGGATTCAAGATATCCCATTCGGATAGTCTAGTTCAAGTCTTTCTATTGGATCGGATAGTCTAGTTCAAGTCTTTCTATTGGATTTTTTGATGTATATCTAAGGGGGATTGGGACTCTAAAAAGATATGAGACCTCGTAATGAGCTAATTGTAATGAGCTAATCCCGTATAACCTCCTAAAAAGAAAGAAGTATGAGACTTTAGCATAGAACCAGTACACCTACACTCATAAATCCTGTCTATTTCTTTTTTTAAATAATAGAAAGAAACTTCACGGATTGACTGAAGGCAAGGAAGGATAAATCGGCAATCTAGACACTCTAGTGGAAGTGGACTTCTATATATATAAAAGGATAACCATGTTCCTTAGTAACTCAAAAAGAGAAGATCCATTCAAGGGCTTTATTCAATAGTCCTACCTAAAGAAAGGCAGACGTAAGCGGGCTTGGCTTCTTGGATTTATTTGACTCTCCTTTGCTTTCCTTACGACGAGCACATCTACTTTTTATTATGAAGGTTGTGAGCTCATTCGATCTCGCCTGAAGAAGAGCAAAAAGAAGAAGCAGGAGGAGAATTCTTTGCGCTTGAGCCCTTGACAAAAGATCTTAACCTTTGAGAGCTGCACTGGGGCCCCACCTCTGAAGGCGCACCATCTTTGGTACCATGATTGTCGTTGTTGAAATACCGCTTAAAGCATTCTAGATGCAAAAAGAAGAGAAAATGGTTTGGCTTACCACATGCGAATTGAAGAAGCTTATTTCATTCATTTCCCTTACCAGCTTTAGTAGCATGGATAGGGCCTTCTAGGCATGAAATAGGGGAACTCCACCTCTCAGGTATCCGCCTCAGGTTTTGTCAGTGAGATAAAGATCCTGTTGTGGAAATTCCCAACTGGATTAATCTTTTGATTCGATGTAGCACAGGATGGAGTGGGGAATTCAGTTGACAAGGCCGCCGACCGGAAACTACCTGGGAAAGAAGCTAAGCAAGGATCTATTATAGCATTTCGGATCGGACCATCTGCTTAGTAGCCTTGAACCCCTTTCTATGAAAGCCCTTGATCCAAGAAGGTAGTGGGCATGTTCACTCGGTCGAGAGAGACCAGAGGAGTCTAGAGAGTCCGAGGCCTCGGTCTTATCCCTCTTTCTTACATTCTTGAACCTCCAATCCAATCAATCAACTTGTCTACTTGCTTATCGGCATTATCTAAAAGAATTACGTTATGGTCTTGAACTCTCGATATATCATATGTAATGAATGCTCGAGGTAAGCTTGTCTTTTCGGAAGAGGTGGGTGGGAGTGGGGCAGGCAAAGAAAGTAACAATCATACCCGATATTCAGAGCGCCGGAGATAGAAGCGGCGGCAGCCATAAAGTCAAGTGGAGAATTTCCATCCATTTGCTGTCTCCTTCGCTACCGGGGTCATAATTACGAAATTTGCCAGGTTCAGTTCTGACTATAGCTGCAACCTATCTCATATTGGTGTTCAGTCTACCGCACCGTGGGTACAAGATCAAAATCATGCAAAGCATTCCAATGTGAGAAAAAGTATCATTGATATATGATAAAAGTATCATTGATATATGATAAAAGTGAAGTAAACGGACCGGTCAAAGGGA